TACATGATGGAATCGATTTTGTAACACTATATATACAACACACATCACAACTCGTTGAATGCGCCAATCGAGCCTTATCATGGTTTTGGGGTTTGACATGAATTATTAAGGTGATCGGGGCGTAGGGGGTAAGGGGGTTTGTCGCGCGGAAACTTTCATCCTGACTTTGTTAAGAGGGGGGGATAAGTATAAGGGTTTGTGGATTAAGTGTAGATACTTTATGTACTTGATATCAGTTATGCAATTCTTATAAGAATGTTGATGAAGTACTCCACAGTTAGAACTTTCTAGCAAGGAAGTGTTCCACCCTGACGAGTAACATTAGGAGGGAGTCGCCAAGTGCCAAGTGAAAGAGACCCGAAAAAAAAGGAACCAAATGCGCAAAAGTGAACGCTCGGCTTGGGGGGTAACGAGTCGTATGGTTACCGCCATTAACTTATGTAAGGCCAAACCACTAAGTGAGTAAATATAAATCTGTGACCCTGAAATAGGAACCAAATGCCAGGAATAGTTCACTCTGTGAAACCCCCACGATTTTTGTCCGTGATCTTATCATTAAGAGTATGCATTTACTCATCTGGTTGGTCGTCTCTAGGTGCGCGTTATAATCTTTAATTCGAGTAGAGTCGAATAACTCAAGGAAATAGTTATATGGACAGTGTGGTGAAAGTTACCATTAATAAGGGTAGATGAGAGTGTGATTAAGTGAGGGGAGAGCTGAGAATCAATGACTTATAACGTTACTTGCTGGTTCTTTAAATAAACCTTTTTGAATAGTCTTAGGATATGTTTTTAAAGCTTCAGTGTACAGCTTATGTTTTATTTGACTTTCATCAGTTATGTAATATTATACATAATATGTACTATAATCATATATATATGTAATATTATACATAATATGTATTTACACCATATATATATGTAATATAATACATAATATGTATAAATAACATGTACCTATGTAATATTATACATAATATGTATATACACCATATATAGGTATTTACATAGGGTTGTGTTTGTGATCGCAGAAAATAGTTTAGTTTAGAATACTAGCTTTGGGAGTTAGTGGTGGAAGTTAAAATCTTTCTTTTCTGGGCCTTAGGGAGGATTTTAACCTCCGATCTCCGGATTACAAAACCGGCGCTTTAACGTTAAGCTACTAAGGCAGTTTCACTCTAGGGCCTTGTTTTCCAGGTGTCCGGCTAGGGGCGCTAGGACTAGGAATAGTGTAAAGTAAAGGACTGAGGCTACTTGGCCAATAATAATAAATGGGTGTTCAACGGGCATTCCTCCAATTCACGTGAGGATGATGACGTCAGCTACTAGGGTTCAAAATAGGAATTGTGTTAGAGGACGGAATGTAAGGCCTCGTTGTTTTGATGTGTGAAGGATTGGGACTACTATAAGGACAAGGATAGAGAATAGTAATGCTAGTACTCCGCCTAACTTGTTAGGAATGGAGCGCAGGATAGCGTAAGCAAAGAGGAAGTACCATTCTGGCTTAATATGAGGGGGTGTAACTATGGGGTTGGCAGGGGTGAAGTTATCTGGGTCTCCAAGAAGATTAGGGGAAAATAGGGCCAGGGAAGTAAGTGCTAGGAGTATGATTGCGAACCCCAGCAGGTCTTTGTAGGAGAAGTAGGGATGGAACGAAATTTTGTCTGCGTCTGAGTTTAATCCGGCGGGGTTGTTTGAGCCTGTTTCATGTAGGAATAACAGGTGAAGGATTGTTACCCCAGCAATTACAAAGGGAAAGAGGAAGTGGAATGCGAAGAATCGGGTCAGTGTAGCATTGTCAACGGAGAACCCCCCTCAGATTCATTGTACTAATATGTCTCCGACGTAGGGGACGGCGGATATAAGGTTAGTAATAACTGTGGCTCCTCAGAAGGATATTTGTCCTCAGGGGAGGACATAGCCTACGAAAGCGGTTATTATAACTAGGAGGAGAAGAACAACGCCAATGTTTCAAGTTTCTTTGTAAAGGTAAGAGCCGTAGTAAAGTCCTCGGGCAATGTGGGCGTAGATGCAAATAAAAAAGAATGAGGCTCCGTTTGCGTGCATGTTTCGAATCAATCAACCGTAATTGACGTCTCGGCAGATGTGAGTGACGGATGAGAAGGCAGTTGCAATGTCAGAGGTGTAATGCATGGCTAGGAAGAGGCCAGTAAGGATCTGGGTAGCAAGACATAGTCCTAGTAGCGAGCCAAAGTTTCATCAGGCTGAGATGTTTGAAGGGGCGGGGAGGTCGACTAGTGCGTCGTTAGCAATTTTAAGTAGGGGGTGAGTTTTTCGTAGGCTTGCCATTAGGGTTTTTATAGTTGAATAACAACGGTGGTTTTTCAAGTCATTAGTCTCGGTTAGAATCCGGGTAAAAATTATGTTGTTTTTTGGATGCATATATTTAGTTGGGTTCGTATTGGGAATGATTGGGGTTGCGTCAAATCCTTCTCCTTATTATGGGGCTTTGGGGCTAGTTTTATGTTCGGGGTCGGCCTGTGCTTTCTTAGCGATTACAGGTTCAGGGTTTTTGGCTCTGGCGTTGTTTTTAATTTATCTGGGGGGTATATTAGTGGTGTTTGGGTACACGGCTTCTTTAGCGGCGGATCCGCATCCTGAGCCTTGAGGGGATGCCTCGGTCTTTGAGTATTTCATGTTCTTTTTCCTTGCGGTTATTGTGGGGTTTATGTATGCACTTCCTCCTTTTACAGAGTTTGGTGCGGGGGTGTTGAGTAGCTGAAAGGAGTTTTTTATGGTTCGGGCCGAGGCTGGGGGTGTGGCTGTGCTTTATTCTTCCGCAGGCCCTGTGTTGTTGGTTTGTGCGTGGGCTTTATTATTAACTTTGTTTGTAGTCTTAGAGTTGACTCGTGGGTTGGACCGAGGTGCACTTCGGGCAGTTTAGTTTAGGGCTAGTAGGGTTGCCAGTGCTAAAGTAATGAGGAAAATAATTAGATAGGTTTTAATTATCCCTTGTTGGGCGTCACTTGTTATGGTGGACATGCTTATTTGGGTTGAGGCCAGTCCTTTGGGGCCAATTTTTTCGAACCAGTTTTGGTCCACTATTTGGTTTGCCATAGTTTGGCCCAGAATAAGGTTTAGTTTTGGCAGAAGTCGGTGGACTGTGGCAGGGAAGTAGCCAAGTATATTAGAGAAGTTGTGAAGTTTAATGGTGGGGGCTGTTTTAAATTGTTTTGAGGTAAGGTTGGCTAGCTCTATAGCAGTTAAAAGGCCCAGGATTGTAACTAGGAGGGCTGCAAGTTTTAGTGTGGCAGGTATTGTTATGATTGGGGTCTTTGCGGGTAGCGTATTAGAGGTGAGAATAAGTCCGGCTACGATGCTGCCTCAGGCAAGTCGTTTAATTGGGTTGATTACTGCTGGGTCGTTTTCATTAATGGGTGAGAGAGGTAAGAATCGAGGGTTTCCCATAGTAACAAAAAAGACTACTCGAAAGCTGTAAACCGCGGTGAAGGAGGTAGCGATAAGAGTGAGGATTAGGGCTCAGGCGTTTAGGTAGGAGGTGTTCAAGGCTTCAATGATGGCGTCCTTAGAGAAAAAGCCTGCGAGGAAGGGGGTTCCTGTAAGAGCAAGGCTTCCAATGGTCAGACAGGTGGAGGTGAAAGGGGCAAGGTTATGTATTCCGCCTATTTTCCGGATGTCTTGTTCGTCATTAAGGCTGTGGATAATAGACCCCGAGCAAAGGAAGAGTATAGCTTTGAAAAAGGCGTGTGTGCAGATGTGGAAGAATGCTAGTTGTGGTTGGTTTAGCCCAATAGTAACTATTATTAACCCAAGCTGGCTTGAAGTAGAGAAAGCTACGATTTTTTTAATGTCATTTTGAGTTAATGCGCAGGTTGCAGTAAATAGTGTAGTCAGAGCTCCTAGGCAGAGACAGATTGTTAAGGCTGTCTGGTTGGTTTGAGTGAGAGGGTGAAGGCGGATTAGAAGAAAGATTCCTGCTACGACTATCGTGCTTGAGTGTAGTAGGGCTGAGACTGGTGTTGGACCTTCTATTGCGGAGGGAAGTCAGGGGTGAAGGCCAAATTGGGCCGATTTGCCAGTAGCGGCAATGATTAAGCCAAGTAGAGGCAAGGTCATATCTATATTATGTGAGAGTGAGAAAATTTGTTGTATTTCCCATGAGTTGAGGTTTATAGCAAATCATGCTATGCTTATGATGAGGCCGATGTCCCCTACTCGGTTATAAATAACAGCTTGGAGGGCGGCAGTGTTGGCGTCTGCTCGGCCGTACCATCAGCCAATTAGTAGGAAAGATATAATTCCAACGCCTTCCCAGCCAATGAACAACTGAAATATGTTATTTGCTGTAACTAAAATGATTATGGCAATGAGGAATATAAGGAGGTATTTGAAGAAGCGGTTTATGTAGGGGTCTTCGTGTATGTATCATGAGGCAAATTCTAGGATTGATCAGGTAACATAGAGTGCGATAGGGGTGAAGATGATTGAGTAGGAATCAAATTTTAGGCTGATGTTGATGTTAAATGTTGAGGTATTTATTCAATGTCAGGTTGTTACAATCGTTTCGACTCCTTGGTCTAGAAAGATAAATAGTGGGATTAGACTAACAAAGAATGCAGTGCTAACTGAGGTTTTTACGTGTGTAGTTGCCCAGTTTAATGCTTTTGGGGTGGGGGTAATTGTTGAAAGAACTGGGAAGGCCAATAGTGCAAAAATGAGGGTCAGGGAGGATGAGAAAATGAGGGTAGTTTGCATAGCCTTTGCTTGGATTTGCACCAAGAGTTTTTGGTTCCTAAGACCAACGGATGGCTGTTATCCTTCAAAGGCCGAGTGAGCCACAGATTTTAACTGTGGGGATAAAGATTAGCAGTCTCTATTGTTTACAGAACCTCTCCCGGCGGATAAGAGGGGTTTAACCCCTGTCTTTGGAATCACAATCCAACATTTTTGTTAAACTATATCTGCAGTAGAACCATCCTCACATGAATTCGGGTTTTAGGATCAGGAGGATGACGGGGGTTAGGTGAAGGGTGATAAGTAGGTGTTCGCGGGTATGGTAGGGGGTTAGCCCAGTGATATGGGCTGGGACTGGGCCTCGTTGGGTCATTAAGAACATGTAAAGGGAATACCCGGCTGTGATTAGTGTCCCTGTTCCGGTAAGGATAAGAGTTCAGGGGGATCAGTTGAAGAGTGTTGAAATAATCATTATTTCTCCTATTAGGTTGGGTAGAGGGGGGAGTGCTAAGTTGGCCAGATTGGCAATAAACCATCAGGTGGCTGTTAGGGGAAAGAGTATTTGAAGTCCTCGGGCGAGGACCATAGTTCGGCTGTGTGTTCGTTCGTAGGCAGTGTTAGCTAGGCAAAATAAGGCTGAGGAGACAAGTCCATGGGCAATTATTAGGATGATTGCCCCGGTGAATCCCCATGGTGTTTGGATAAGAATACCCCCTGCTACAAGTCCTATATGGCTGACTGACGAATAGGCGATCAGAGACTTAAGATCTGTCTGTCGCAGGCAAATAGACCCTGTTATAATTACCCCTCATAGGGCTAACACAATGAATGGGTAGGCTGCTTCCTTAGTCAGGGGGTCAAGGATTGAGGTAATGCGCATAAGGCCGTACCCACCAAGTTTAAGGAGGACTGCGGCTAGGACTATTGAGCCTGCAATAGGGGCTTCTACGTGAGCTTTGGGGAGTCAGAGATGGACACCGTAAAGGGGCATTTTTACTAGGAAGGCTAGGAGGCAGCCCGCTCATCAGATCGTATCCCCTCATGAGTGTAGAGTTAGGGCTTGATTCAGATTTAGTGACAGTATGGATAGACTTCCGGTAGAGCTATGGAGGGCAAGAAGGGCAACTAGAAGGGGGAGTGACCCGGCCAGGGTGTAAAATAAAAAGTAAGTCCCGGCATTAAGACGTTCTGCTTGATTTCCTCAGCGTGTGATAATAATCAGGGTCGGGACGAGGGTGGCCTCAAATATGACATAAAATATAATGACTTCTGTTGCCCCGAAAGCTAGAATGAGAAGGGCTTGGAGGGAGGCGAGCAGGGAGATAAATGTTCGTTGTCGGGAGGTGGGCTCTATTCGGGTGTGATTTTGGCTAGCAAGAATCATAAGTGGTAGGAGCCAGCATGAGAGGACCAATAAAGGGGCTGATAGGGGGTCGACTGCTATGTAGGAGTTGGATATAGTTCACCCTGTTTCTGAGGTTCAGTTGAGTCAGGATAGGCTGAGTAAGGCAATAACGAGACTGTGGGTAATTGACGAGGTCCATAGCCATTTTTTAGGTGAGAGCCAGATCGTGGGAAATAGCATGATTGTCGGGATTAAAATTTTTAACATTGTAAAATATTAAGGCTTTGAACCTGATCGGTGCCGTGGGTTCGGGCTGTGGCTACAAGGATAGCTAGGCCCGTGCTGGCTTCACAGGCAGATAAGGCCAGGAGAATTAGGGGGGTGCCTGAAAAATTGGTTGATTCTGTTATTTGGGCTCATAGTGAAAGGGCCACAAATAGGGACAATATCATGCCCTCAAGGCACAGAAGTGCGGAGAGGAGGTGGGTTCGTCGTAGGGCAAGACCTGCCAGCCCTAGGGTGAATGCTGCACAGAAGCTGAGGAAAGCAGTGGTCATAAGGGGGTTACGGATTTTAACCATAATTGTCTGAGCCGAAATCAGAAGTCTTAAGTTGGACTAACCCCCTATTCGGCTCACTCTAGTCCTCCTTGAAGTCATTCATAGATGAGTCCTAGAGTGAGGAGAACAAGGATGCTTGCTGCCAATGAAAATGTATGTATAGGGTCTGGAAGTTGATTGGCTCATGGTAAGGGAAGGAGGAGGGCAATTTCTAGGTCAAAAAGAAGAAAAAGAATTGCTACCAGAAAGAACCGGAGGGAAAAGGGAAGCCGTGCGGATCCTAACGGGTCAAACCCGCATTCATAGGGTGAAAGTTTTTCCGCATCCGGATTCATTTGAGGAAGTCAGAATGAGACAATAATTAGGATGCATGAGAGGAGTGCTGTAATTGTAATAATTGATGTAAGTAAGCTCATTATCTTTCCTTGGAGTTTAACCAAGTCTGGATGGTTGGAAGCCACCTGTACTGTCTTTTATACTAGAAAGATTATGATCCTCATCAGTAGATAGACACGTAAAGGAAGAGTCAGACTACGTCAACGAAATGTCAGTATCATGCGGCTGCTTCAAACCCAAAATGGTGGCCTGAGGTGAAGTGGAAAAGAATTTGGCGTAGTAAGCAAACAGCTAGGAAAGTGGAGCCAATGATAACATGGAGTCCGTGGAAACCAGTAGCAACGAAGAATGTTGAGCCGTAGACGCCGTCTGCGATTGTAAAGGGGGCTTCATAGTACTCAAGGCCTTGCAGGAAGGTAAAGTAGAATCCTAGCAAGATAGTCAGCGTTAAGGATTGAATAGCTTGTTTTCGTTCCCCTTCTATTAGGCTGTGGTGGGCTCATGTGACGGTTACCCCTGAGGCCAATAGGACTGCTGTATTAAGGAGAGGTACTTCAAATGGGTCTAGTGTTGTGATTCCTGTTGGGGGTCAGCATCCTCCCAGTTCAGGGGTGGGTGCGAGGCTTGAGTGGTAGAAGGCTCAGAAGAATCCCGCAAAGAAGAATACTTCTGATGTAATGAATAGGATCATCCCATATCGAAGTCCTTTTTGGACCGGGGGAGTGTGGTGTCCTTGGTATGTCCCTTCTCGTACGATGTCTCGTCATCATTGAAATATGGTGAGAAGAGTAAGGATGAGTCCTAGGGTTATTAGGGTTGTGGAGTGGAAGTGGAACCAAATTGCGGTTCCGGATGTTAGAAGTAAAGCTCCGATGGCTCCGGTTAGGGGTCAGGGGCTTGGGTCAACCATGTGGAATGCGTGTGCTTGGTGGGCCATTAGACGTTTTCTTGTAAGTAGAGGCTTAGGAGGAGGACAAATACGTATGCTTGAATCATAGCTACGGCAACTTCTAAAAGGGTGAGAAGGAAAAGAATTGTGGCTGTTAAAATTGCGACAGTCGGTATTAAAGGGAGAAGCACGAAGGCTGCAGTGGCAATTAGTTGAATAAGAAGATGGCCTGCTGTGAGGTTCGCGGTAAGTCGGACTCCCAGTGCGAGAGGTCGGATAAATAGGCTAATTGTTTCGATAATAATAAGAACGGGGATTAGCAGGACTGGAGTACCTTCTGGTAGGAGGTGTCCCAGAGCGTGTGTTGGCTGATTTCGCATTCCAATGATTACTGTGGCTAGTCATAGAGGTACGGCGAGGCCTATGTTGAGAGAGAGTTGGGTTGTGGGGGTAAAAGTATAGGGGAGTAGGCCTAACATGTTAATTGTAATTAGGAAAACTATGAGAGATGAGAGAATAAGTGCTCATTTGTGACCTCCCTGGTTTAAAGGAAGGAGAAGTTGTTGAGTGAATCGGTTGATGAATCAGCCTTGGAGGGTAATAACTCGATTGTTCAGCCATCGGGAGGATGGGGTTGGATAGAGGGTTCATGGGAGGGCAATTGCTAAAGCAATAAGGGGAATTCCTATGTATGTGGGGCTTATAAATTGGTCGAAGAAGCTTAGTATCATGGTCAGTTTCAGGGTTCAGGTTTAGCTTTTTCAGCCCCTATTGTGGTGGGCTCATTGTTGAAGTTGTGGGCGAGCACTTTGGGGGGGATAACTGTTAAAAATACAATTCAGGTGAATACAAGAATAGCAAATCAGGGGGCGGGATTTAATTGAGGCATGTCACTAGAGGTGGTTAGGAGTCACCAATCTTCAGCTTAAAAGGCTGACGCTAGGCCTAATTTAGCTTTCTAGTGAGGCGTCTTCAAGTATTAGTGAGGATCAGTTTTCGAAGTGTTCAAGTGGGACAGCTTCAACTACGATTGGTATAAAACTGTGGTTGGCGCCGCAGATTTCGGAACACTGTCCGTAGAAAACCCCTGGTCGAGAGGCAATAAAGGCGGTTTGATTTAGGCGTCCTGGGACTGCATCTATTTTTACCCCTAGGGCAGGGACAGCTCAAGAGTGCAGGACATCTTCGGCTGTGACAAGCACTCGGATCGGCGATTCTATAGGAACAACCATTCGGTGGTCGGCCTCTAAGAGTCGGAATTGGCCAGGTGAGAGGTCTTGGGTAGGTACTATATAGGAGTCAAAACCTAAATCCTCATAATCAGTATATTCATAGCTTCAGTATCATTGGTGTCCAATTGCTTTAACAGTTAAGTGGGGGTCATTAATTTCATCTATTAGGTATAAAATTCGTAGGGAGGGGAGGGCAATTATAATAAGAATCACAGCTGGAAGAATAGTTCAGACAATTTCGATTTCTTGTGAGTCAAGAATATATTTGTTAGTGAGTTTAGTAGATACTATGCAGACGATAATGTAAAGGACCAGCGTGCTAATTAGGAAAACGATTATTAGGGCATGATCATGGAAGTGTAAAAGCTCTTCTATTACAGGTGAGGCCGCGTCTTGCAATCCTAGTTGTGCGGGATGTGCCATTAAGCTCTGGTAAAGCACGCGGGGGTTTAACCCACAATTTTGCCTTGACAAGGCAAGGTAATAAGTTTTACTAGTGCCTTATAGAAGAAAGTGGCAGAATGGATATGTAGTTGGCTTGAAACCATCTTATGGGGGTTCGATTCCTCCCTTTCTCGTTATTTTGATTGTACTTGAACATATGCTGGTTCCTCAAAAGTGTGGTAGGGTGGTGGGCAGCCGTGAAGTCATTCAACGTTTGTTATGGTTAACTCAACTGATGCTACTTCTCGTTTGGCAGCAAATGCTTCTCAAATAATGAATAGGAATATAATTACTGCTACGAGTGAGATAAGGGAACCGATTGATGAGACTGTATTTCATAGCGTGTATGCGTCTGGATAGTCAGAGTAACGTCGTGGCATTCCTGCAAGTCCTAGGAAATGTTGTGGGAAGAAGGTTACATTTACACCAACGAACATAACCCCGAAGTGGATTTTTGTTCAGGTGCTGTGGAGGGTGTAACCTGTAAATAGGGGGAATCAGTGTACAAATGCAGCTATGATAGCAAACACGGCTCCTATTGATAGGACGTAGTGGAAGTGTGCTACTACATAATAGGTGTCGTGTAGAACAATATCAAGGGAAGAATTGGATAAGACGATTCCTGTTAGGCCTCCTACTGTAAAGAGGAAAATGAACCCCAATGCTCAGAGGAGAGGTGTTTCTCATTTAATTGAACCACCATGAAGGGTGGCAAGTCAGCTAAATACTTTTACCCCCGTTGGAATGGCAATAATTATTGTTGCGGATGTAAAATATGCTCGGGTGTCGACATCCATTCCGACTGTAAACATATGATGGGCTCATACAATAAACCCTAGTAACCCGATGGCTATCATAGCTCAGACCATACCCATATATCCGAATGGTTCTTTTTTCCCTGCGTAGTAAGCTACGATATGTGAGATCATTCCGAAGCCGGGTAAAATTAAAATGTAAACTTCTGGGTGACCGAAGAATCAGAAAAGGTGTTGATAGAGAATAGGGTCCCCTCCCCCAGCTGGGTCAAAAAATGTTGTATTTAGGTTTCGGTCTGTAAGTAGCATAGTAATTCCGGCGGCTAAAACAGGCAGAGAAAGAAGGAGTAGAACAGCTGTAACAAGAACAGCTCATACAAATAGAGGGGTCTGGTATTGGGAGATTGCTGGTGGTTTTATGTTAATAATTGTTGTAATAAAATTAATAGCCCCAAGAATTGAGGAGATCCCTGCTAGATGAAGCGAGAAAATGGTTAAGTCAACAGATGCTCCTGCGTGGGCAAGATTGCCTGCAAGAGGGGGGTAGACTGTCCATCCTGTCCCTGCCCCAGATTCGACCCCAGAGGAGGCTAACAGAAGAAGGAAAGATGGGGGCAGGAGCCAGAAGCTTATGTTGTTTATACGGGGGAAGGCTATGTCAGGTGCTCCAATCATGAGGGGCACTAATCAATTACCAAAGCCGCCGATTAGAATTGGCATTACTATAAAGAAGATCATTACGAAAGCATGTGCAGTAACGATTACATTGTAAATCTGGTCGTCCCCCAGGAGAGCACCTGGTTGACTGAGCTCTGCCCGAATTAACAGGCTTAGGGCAGTGCCTACTATTCCGGCTCAGGCACCAAATACTATATAAAGGGTGCCAATATCTTTATGATTTGTTGAGAAAAATCAACGTGTGATTGCCACAGGTAGGATGGCCGAAGGCCTAGGCGGCGGATTGTAGCTCCGAATACAGAGGTTTAAGTCCTCTTCTTATCAAGAGCTCTGTAGTGAAGTTCATATTAGGTTGCAAACCTGAAGACGCGGGTTGACACCCGCCGGGGCTTTCCCCGCCTCTCCCAAGGCGGCGGGGAAAGGTAGATGGATGCTCGCTGGTTGGGGCGCTTAGCTGTTAACTAAGAATTTGTAGGATCGAGGCCTTCCCATCTAGGAAAGCTTTAGCTTAATTAAAGTGTCTGGGTTGCATTCAGAAGATGTGGGATAAAGTCCTGCAAGTTTTAGTCAGAGGCTAGGAGATTTTCACTCCTGCTTAGAGCTTTGAAGGCTCGTGGTCTTAATTCTATCCTAAGCCTCTAGGAGAGAAGGGAGACAAAAGTGGGTGCAAGAGGGAGAAGGCAGGCTGTAGAGATTAGGGCAATTGAGATTAGGAGGGTAGGTCGTTTAGTCGAGGCTCGTCAGGGGGTGGCGGAGGCAGTAGGGTGGGGGGAAAGGGTAAGTCCAAGGGAGTATGTCAAGCGGAGGTAGAAGTATAGACTGAGCAGCGCCCCTAGGGCTGCGACTGTTGCTAATATTAGGAATCCTTGGGCCGTCAACTCTTGGAGGATAAATCATTTTGGTATGAACCCTGTGAGAGGAGGTAGGCCACCGAGAGAGAGGAGGGTAAGACAGGTTAGTGCAGCTAGTGTAGGGGCTTTGGTTCAATTTGTTGCTAGAGTGGAGATATTGGTGGCACCTATTTTTTTTAGAGATAAGAATGCTGCGGATGTCATTGCAATATAAGTTAGTAGGGCAAGGAGGGATATTTGTGGGGCCATTTGTATGACAAGGACTATTCATCCGAGGTGTGCAATGGATGAGTATGCTAGGATTTTTCGGATTTGGGTTTGATTGAGGCCTCCCCATCCCCCCACAAAAATTGATAGGGTGGCTAGTGCCGTGAGGATAAGGGGGCTGGATTCTCGAGCGATGTGGAGAAGGAGGAAGAATGGGCCTAATTTTTGTCAAGTTGATAGGATAAGGCCTGTTGATAGCGAAATCCCTTGAAGGACTTCGGGGAGTCAGAAGTGTACTGGGGCAAGGCCTAGTTTTAGGGCAAGGGCTATTGTTGCTAGGTTCACGGCAACGGCGTCTGTCATGTAGAATATGGATCACATTCCTGTTTTCCAGGCATTAATAGTGCATGCAAACAGAAAGATGGCAGAGGCTGTTGCTTGTGTAAGAAAGTATTTTGTTGTGGCTTCTACTGCTCGTGGGTGGTGCTGTTGGGCTATAAGAGGGATAATAGCTAGGGTGTTGATTTCTAGGCCGATTCATGCGATTAGTCAGTGTGAGACTGAGAGGATTAGAAAGGTTCCTAGTCCTAGGCTGGAGATGAAGATGGCTAGAACGTATGGGTTCATTAGTAAGGGAAGGGTTTTAACCAACATGTTCGGGGTATGGGCCCGAAAGCTTATTTAGCTGACTTTACTAGAAAGTGGTGTAGTGGAAGCACTTAGAGTTTTGATCTCTACAGGATGGGTTCGAGTCCCTTTTTTCTAAGGAGTCGGGGGGAGTTTAACCCCCGTGATTCACTCTATCAAAGTGGCCCTTGGGCATTCAGGCACGACTCCAGTCTTAGAACTGAGGGGGGAGTCCTGCAGTGCCAATTGGTAAAGAGATGTGCCATAAAATTATAGCGAGGGTAATGGGTAGAAAGTTTTTTCAGATCAGGTGTATAAGTTGATCATATCGGAAGCGCGGGTAGGATGCTCGAACTCATAAGAAGACTACTGAAAGCAGGGCAGCTTTAATTCCAATGTTGATTGCGGTGAGTTCTGGAAGGGCCGGGAAGTTGGAGGCCCCCAGGAATAAAATGGTGGACAGGGTGTTTATGAAAAGGATGTTTGCATATTCGGCCAGGAAAAATAGGGCGAAGGGTCCTCCGGCATATTCTACATTGAATCCAGAGACTAGCTCTGATTCGCCCTCGGTGAGGTCAAAAGGTGCTCGGTTGGTCTCTGCTAGGGTGGAAATGTATCATATTGCTGCTAAGGGTCAGGCTGGGGCTAATAGTCAAATGCTTTCTTGAGTAACACTGAACATGGAGAGGGTAAATCCTCCTGTAAATACGATTGTTGATAGGAGAATCAGACCTAATGCAACTTCGTATGAGATGGTTTGGGCAACAGCCCGTAGGGCTCCAATAAGAGCATATTTTGAATTTGATGCTCATCCGGAGCCTAAGATCGAGTAAACAGCTAGGCTTGAGATAGCAAGGATAAATATAATAGTGAGGTTTAGGTCTGCGACTGGGAAGGGTAGAGGGAGGGGTGCTCAGAGGGTTAGTGCTAGGGTGAGGGCAAGTGTCGGGGTTGCAAGGAATAGAAAGGGGGAGGATGCTGAGGGGCGTACTGGCTCTTTGATAAACAGTTTTACCCCATCTGCAATTGGTTGAAGGAGGCCGTAGGGGCCAACGACGTTGGGTCCTTTTCGTAGTTGTATATATCCTAGGACTTTTCGTTCAATTAGGGTGAGGAAGGCTACGGCTAGAAGTACAGGGACAATATAGGCGAGGGGGTTAATAATGTGGGTTATTAGGGTGTTAAGCATAACTAGGGAGAGGACTTGAACCTCTGAGGGGGGAGGCTTAGGCTCCCTGCATTTACCGGGCTCTGCCACCTTAGTTGAGCCCTTCTCTTGGGCTAAGGGTCACTTCCCCTTGGCTAATTTAGTTGTCTTCATTAGGTGGGGAGGAGGCGTGCTTAAGGTATTGGCCTCACCATTCCGGTCCTTTCGTACTAGGAAGGGTCGTTTTATAGATAGAAACTGACCTGGATTACTCCGGTCTGAACTCAGATCACGTAGGACTTTAATCGTTGAACAAACGAACCCTTGATAGCGGCTGCGCCATCAGGATGTCCTGATCCAACATCGAGGTCGTAAACCCCCTCGTCGATATGGACTCTGGGAGAGGATTGCGCTGTTATCCCTAGGGTAACTTGGTCCGTTGATCGGCCATTTAGCCGGATCATTGTTGGTCAAAGTTTTTGAGACTTAGAGCTGAAGCTCTTAGTTTTAGAGTTGCCTCCTGTCCACTCGGGAGCTTTTTTATCTCCCGTGGTCGCCCCAACCGAAAACGTTTGTGCCAAGTTCATGCTATTTGGGAGGTTTAAGTTCGCTTTTCATGATTGGTTAACGTTTAAAGCTCCATAGGGTCTTCTCGTCTTATAAGCATATGCCCGCTTCTGCACGAGCAGATCAGTTTCATTGACCAGGAAAAAGAGACAGTTAAACCCTCGTTATGCCATTCATACAGGTCTCCATTTAAAAGACAATTGATTGCGCTACCTTCGCACGGTTAAAATACCGCGGCCGTTAAACTTTTAGTCACAGGGCAGGCGGGACCTCCTATACAAGTTAGGGCAGGAGGCGATGTTTTTGGTAAACAGGCGGGGTTTAGGTTTGCCGAGTTCCTTTTCTTCCTTTAAGTCTTTCCCTTGGTGGGCACTCTTGTGTAAGGATAACGATAGTTTGTGCGTGGTTTTCTTGGCCAGTTATAGGCGGGTGTCGCAGGGCCCTCTCTTTTTGGGTTCGATAATTGTCGGTGGTGGGTCCGATCCGACTTACACTTGTGCAGGGAGAAGTTCGTTCTTCTTATTACTCGTTCTAGCATGGTCTTTTTTATGGGGGCATAAAGTGGCCCAGTATTTTTAGAAGCATTGGATTGGTTAATCTTATGACAGGATTATTTAGGTCTGAGCTTTAACGCTTTCTGGTCAGGTGGCTGCTTTCAGGCCCACTGAAACCTGTGTCCTTGGTTTAGAATATTCCTTAGCTTTCTGTTAAGGTTGTGTCCTTTGTTAGGGAAGCTGTACCCTCCCTAACTAACTTCCGTTAATAACTTGGGGCCTTTTTTAGTAAGACTTTTATGGCTGGAGGTTTAACGGAGCTGAACTTCTATTCATTTCTTGGCAACCAGCTATTACCTAACTCGATAGGTCTTTCACTTCTACTCGGAGATCTTCCCACTCTTTTGCCACAGAGACGGGTTGGCCCTTCTATAGGCTGTCTCGGAGTAGCTCGTCTAGGTTTCGGGGGGGCAAACTAGAGTTCTCTTTGCTTGGGGGTACTGGCTAGATCATGATGCAAAAGGTACGAGGTGAATTCTCTGCTTTTAAGTACTTAAGTGCGTTGTTTCATTTCTCTTTCAGCTTTCCCTTGCGGTACTGTGTCTATAGCTTCATTTGTTCCTTTTCTGTCGCCCGTACTGGGGTGGTCAAATGTTTTGTTTTATTGTTTACGTTTTTGTAAAATTATTTATATTTAGGGTTTATATTTTGGGTAATTGAGCTAGCTGTTTAGTTCAGGGTGATCCAACTTGCATGGATGTTTACTCGGTGTAAGGGAGTCGCTTAACTGTCTCGGCCACACCCTGATTATTCCAAGTGCACCTTCCGGTACACTTACCATGTTACGACTTACCTCCCCTTGTTGCCATAAAAGGTGTTATTTACTTTTAAAAGAGGTTGTTGGGGAGAGTGACGGGCGGTGTGTGCGCGCTTCAGAGCCGGCTTCAAGGAGGCACTCTGCTCCTCCTTTACTGCTAAATCCACCTTCTGGTTTCCAATTTCAGAATTACCTTTCGTGGTTTCCTATACTAGGAAATGTAGCCCATTTCTTCCTACTTCGTACGCTACACCTCGACCTGACGTTTTGGACAGTGTTCATTTTGCTTACTGTGGTGCCTTCATAGGGTAAGCTGGCGACGGTGGTATATAGGCGGGAAAAACAAGAAGTAGTGAGGTTGAACGGGGATTATCGGTTCTAGAACAGGCTCCTCTAGGTGGGTCTGAAGCACCGCCAAGTCCTTTGGGTTTTAAGCTGTGCTTGTAGTCCCCTGGCGGATACTTTTGTATTTAGGTATCTAAGTTTACGGCTAGGCATAGTGGGGTATCTAATCCCAGTTTGTGCCCCAGCTGTCGTGGGTTCTGGTAGAAAAAGTTTAAAGCCACTTTCGTTGATGGTGTTCGAACTTCTATTAGCGTATAACGGCTGAAGAGGTCTTTAGCTCTAGCATGTGTTTCCCATAACCACTCTTTACGCCGATGTTGTCAACTTGGGTCTCTCGTATAACCGCGGTGGCTGGCACGAGTTTTACCGGCCCTCTTAACCTTGGCTAAGTCAAGTTTTCACTCATGGCTTAATGTCTATCACTGCTGAATACCCTTGGGGGTGTGGCAAAGCAAGGTGTCTTGGGCTGAGTGTCGTGCCTGATACCGGCTCCTCGTCCCCGGACGGGGGAGTGAGGGCATCCTCACGGGGTTGCGGATACTTGCATGTGTAAACTAGGTTAAAGCTGATAATAAGATCAGGACCAAATCTTTGTGCTTACGGGGCTTTCTAGGGCCCATCTTAACATCTTCAGTGTTATGCTTTAGTTAAGCTACGCTAGC